AGAAATCTAATCAAAAACAAAAATCAAAGTCAAAAACTGGAACTGGGCTTTTGTTATTTAACCGTTTGGGGAATGGAGGCTGAAGAGCCTTTCGGTTCTCCCCGAACAAGATCTTCTTCTTCGTCCCCTTTTATTGCCTTTTTAAAACTCATTTTAAAGAACCTACCAAGGCAAATGAAAAAAAAGACAAAGAAAGTTCTAGCGCTTTTCAAAATAGGAGTAACAGAACTCTCGCAGGGAAATTCAATTCCATTAGAGAAATTGAAAAATTTATCTAAATCAAGTAAAACGAAAGACGAATCGTTTACTCAAATTGGATCTATAGATTTTGAAAATTATTCACAGACAGACCTACAAATGAAGAATCTAACTGATAGAACAAGCAGAATGAGAAATGAAATACAAAGACTTGAAAAAGATAAAAGAAAAGTGATTTCTGAAATAAAAAGTAGTCTAGATTCTAATGTAGAATTAGAATCACAACCGCCAAAAAATAGTCGGAAATTTTTAATAAGAAGAAATGTTCGATTAATCATAAAATTACATTATTTTATAAAAATTTTTATTGAAAAAAAATACATAGATATCTTTCTACCTATCATTAATATTGCCGCAATCAATACAAAACATTTTGTTGAATCAATAATTGAGAAATACATTTCTAATAATGAAAGAAATCAATCTAATAATGAAAAAAATCAATCTAAAAATGAAACAACTGAAAAAGACATTAACTTTATTTCTATTTCGACTATCAAAAAGTCAGGACCTACTAAGAAGAATTCACATATCTTTTATGACTTATCTTCCTTGTCGCAGGGATATGTATTTTATAAATTATCCCAACTCGAAGTTATTAACTTGTCTAAGATAAGATCTGTTCTTCAATATCAAGGAACATCTATTTTTCTTAAGACGACAATAAAGGATTCTTTTGGAATACAAGGAATATTTAATTCCCAATTAAGGGATAAGAAACTTCGAAGTTATGATCAATGGAAAAACTGGTTAAGAGGTCATTTTCAATACAACTCTCCAATTGAATGGTCTAGATTAATACCACAAAAATGGAGAACTCGAGTGAATCAACGTTGGACAGATGAAAATAAAGATTTCAAAAAATGGAGTTCATATGAAAAAGACCTATTAGTTTCATTTGATTACACAAATCCAACCTCTTATCAAGTATATTCCCAAAAAGAAAAATTGCATAAATGCTATAGATTTGGTCTTTTATTAGATCAATTTATTAATTTTGAAACGAAGAAAGACTCATCTATTTATGGATCACCATTAGAAGTAAGTGAGAAGAAAAAGATTTTTTATACCATAGACAAATTAGTTTCTGAGGATATGAATATTGATCTTAAAAATAACGAGGCCTTTTTGATTTCTCGTCATCTACTAAATCTTATAGATACGGGAAAAAGGTTAGATAGAAAATATTTGGATTGGAAATCTCATTTTCTAAGACAAAATAACAATGATAATAAAGATCTTTTTTATCTTCGATTTCGTAAAGATCTACAAGAGTTAGAAATTATTCCACCCAATTCCCACGAAATCTTTGTTGATTGGCTAAAAATAGATAAAGTGCCAAGGAATTCCCCCCAAAAAGAAAAAGGGGATTGGGGTTTTTGGTTCTTCCCAGAATTTGTGCGACTTTTTAAAGAATATAAAGTGAACCCTTGGACTCTACCAAGCCGACTCCTTCTTTTAACTATACATTTGACTAACTATCTATATAAAAGAAGAAGAAGAAAGCCTTTGTTTGATGAAAAGGAAAGAAAAGCAAACCTTGATTTTTTTATGAAAGTGTTTTTGGCTTTTCAAGTACACTGGTACAATAAAGTTGTGGCGCAAAGAACGCTCGATATGTTCGTGCCATTTAGCTACCTGATGGAGGAGGGAAAAGCTCTCAAAAGAGTGACCAATTCGGTGATAATCTCTCTGGGAACGGAAAGATTAAGTCCAAATCAAATAATGGTTAGCAGCACGCCATGGATAGCTGAAAAGATCAAACTTGGGATAATGGTTATCGAACCCATTCGTCGGTTTAGCTGGATGAACCAATCTTTGATTTTGCATGAAGCCCTAAGCATTTCATTGGCTCATAAAAGCGAGCAACTACTTAAGCAAGGATACCGAAACGGAAGAAGCTATTTTTATGTTGATGAATCCACTGCAAGCCATCAAATAATAACAGGAAATAGAGAGAAAAATCATTATGATTTGCTTGTTCCTGAAAATATTTTATCATCTAGACGTCGTAGAGAATTGAGAATTCTAACTTCTTTCAAGTTTAAAAATAGGAAGTGTGTGGATAGAAATTCAGTATTTCGCAAGGAGACTAAGATAAGAAACTCAGGTCCATTTTTGGAGGAACGTAAACATCGTGATAGAGATCAAAATGAATTCATTAAATTAAAGTTCTTTCTTTGGCCTAATTTTCGATTAGAAGATTTAGCTTGTATGAATCGTTATTGGTTTGATACCAATAATGGAAGTCGTTTCAGCATGTTAAGAATATATATGTATCCACGATTAAAAATTAGTTGATGGTACATTCTTTCTCTATATTCTTTACCCTATATATAGGGTATATGAAAGTAAACAAAACAGTAGAACATATGCCTTGTCTTACATCCCAGTTTCATATAAAGGTTACGATACTCAGTCAACGACGTATCAATTAGATCTACAAATGCATCAAGGAAATCTTCGTAATTTTGTTTTAGTTATTCACTTTTGTGAATGTCAAAACCATCTTTTTGTATCTCTATTTGATTCGAATAGAGATACAAATGCATCAAGGAAATCTTCGTAATTTTAGGTTTCAGTTAGATTTGATAAATTATCCGGCTCGAATCTATAGTAAAAAGAATCTTGATTCATGTTATCTTAATTGATAAAATAAGGAATCCATAAAGAAATTCTAATTGTTGTGTATACTACATTAAAATAGTTGGTATTATTATTACTGACCAATAAAATCCATATCTGTTCTATAATAAAGGGGAGGGGAAAATTCTTTTATGTTAAAAAATGCACTCGTTTCGATTATTTTGCAAGAGGAAAACAAAGAAAACAGGGGGTCGGCTGAATTTCAAGTAATGAATTTCACCACTAAGATACAAAAACTTACTTCACATTTGGAATTGCACAAAAAAGACTACTTGTCTCAGAGAGGCCTGCGAAAAATTCTGGGAAAACGTCAACGGCTGCTGGCTTATTTGTCAAAAAAAAATAGAATACGTTATAAAGAATTAATTGATCAGTTGAATATTCGAGAAACAAAAGCTGGTTGAAGAGTCGGTTTGAACTTTTCGCTTCAACTTTAATGAACTTCTTTTCACTTTCAGCAATTCATGGAAGAATGAATCGGGAAAAAACCTATGACTACGTCAGCTACAAGAAAAGACCTCATGATAGTCAATATGGGTCCTCAGCACCCATCAATGCACGGTGTTCTTCGACTCATTGTTACTCTAGATGGGGAAGATGTTATTGACTGTGAACCAATATTGGGTTATCTACACAGAGGTATGGAAAAAATTGCGGAAAACCGAACAATTATACAATATTTGCCTTATGTAACACGTTGGGATTATTTAGCTACTATGTTCACAGAAGCAATAACTGTAAATGCACCAGAACAGTTAGGTAATATTCAAGTACCTAAAAGGGCCAGCTATATCCGAGTCATTATGTTGGAGTTAAGTCGTATAGCTTCGCATTTGTTATGGCTTGGCCCTTTTATGGCAGATATTGGGGCACAAACCCCTTTCTTCTATATTTTTCGAGAAAGAGAATTGATATATGACCTATTCGAAGCTGCCACCGGTATGCGAATGATGCATAACTTTTTTCGTATCGGAGGAATCGCTGCTGATTTACCTCATGGATGGATAGATAAATGTTTGGATTTTTGCGATTATTTTTTAAGAGAGGTTGCTGAATATCAAAATCTTATTACACGTAATCCTGTTTTTTTAAAACGAGTTGAGGGGGTAGGCGTTATTGGCGGAGAGGAGGCGATAAATTGGGGTTTATCGGGACCAATGCTACGAGCTTCCGGAATACAATGGGATCTTCGTAAAGTGGATCAGTATGAGTGTTATGACGAATTCGATTGGGAAGTCCAATGGCAAAAAGAGGGGGATTCATTAGCTCGTTATTTAGTACGAATCACTGAAATGACAGAATCCATAAAAATTATTCAACAAGCTCTTGAAGGAATTCCGGGTGGGCCCTATGAAAATTTAGAAATCCGACGCTTTGAAAGACTAAGGGATCCGAAATGGAATGATTTTGACTATCGATTTATTAGTAAAAAACCTTCGCCGACTTTTGAATTGTCGAAACAAGAACTTTATGTGCGAGTTGAAGCCCCAAAAGGAGAATTGGGAATTTTTCTGATAGGAGATAAGAGTGTTTTTCCTTGGAGATGGAAAATCCGACCGCCGGGTTTTATCAATTTGCAAATTCTTCCTCAGCTAGTTAAAAGAATGAAATTGGCTGATATTATGACGATATTAGGTAGCATAGACATCATTATGGGAGAAGTTGATCGTTAAAATGATAATTGATACAACAGAAGACCAAGCTATCAATTTTTTTTCTAGATTGGAATCCTTAAAAGAAGTTGCTGGAATCATATGGATGCTTGTCCCTATTTTGACTCTTGTATTAGGAATCACAATAGGTGTACTAGTAATTGTTTGGTTAGAAAGAGAAATATCTGCAGGGATACAACAACGTATTGGGCCTGAATACGCCGGTCCTTTAGGAATTCTTCAAGCTCTAGCAGATGGTACAAAATTACTTTTCAAAGAGAATCTTCTGCCATCTCGAGGAGATATTCGTTTATTCAGTATTGGACCATCCATCGCAGTCATATCAATTCTACTAAGTTATTTAGTAATTCCTTTTGGCTATCATCTTGTTCTAGCTGATCTCAGTATTGGTATTTTTTTATGGATTGCAATTTCAAGCATTGC